ATCTTCCGCTGCACGGATTTCCTGGGAAACGAAGTCATAGGCACGTAGGTTCAGAGCCAGGCCAACTACGCCAATAGCACTCATCCATAAACCGGTGACGGGTACAAATAGCATAAAGAAATGTAACCAACGTTTATTGGAAAAAGCAACACCAAAGATTTGGGACCAAAAGCGGTTAGCAGTGACCATTGAATAAGTTTCTTCTGCTTGAGTTGGGTTAAAAGCTCGGAAGGTATTTGCACCATCACCATCTTCGAATAGAGTGTTTTCTACAGTAGCCCCGTGAATAGCGCATAACAGAGCCGCACCTAATACTCCGGCAACTCCCATCATATGAAAGGGGTTCAACGTCCAATTATGAAATCCTTGGAAGAAAAGGATGAACCGAAATATAGCTGCTACGCCAAAACTGGGTGCAAAGAACCAACCAGATTGTCCCAGTGGATAAATAAGGAATACAGAAACAAAAACAGCGATTGGACCAGAGAATGAAATTGCATTATAAGGGCGCAATTGAACAGACCGAGCAAGTTCAAATTGACGTAACATGAAACCTATTAGTGCAAAAGCCCCATGGAGAGCGACAAAAGTCCACAGACCGCCTAATTGACACCAACGAGTAAAATCCCCTTGTGCTTCCGGTCCCCATAGTAGCAACAAAGAGTGTGCTAAACTATTGGCAGGGGTGGAAACCGCCGCCGTTAAGAAATTGCAACCTTCCAAATAGGAACTAGCCAATCCATGGGTATACCAAGAAGTTACAAAAGTAGTCCCTGTAAACCAACCTCCTAAAGCGAAATAAGCACAAGGAAAGAGCAATAGGCCGGACCATCCTACAAAAACGAAACGGTCCCTTCGTAACCAGTCGTCCATAATATCAAATAGATCATTTTCTTCTTTAGTAACTCTACCAAGGGCTATAGTCATAGTGATCCTCCTATTCAATTACTTCAACCATTTCCGAGCACCTGATATTACTTCCAAGGCATATGATAGTTTGATTATCTGTGGACGATTTCTTTCTCGTTCAATGCCCTTTTTCAATGGTCTCGAAGATAGGAATTTTGTATTTTTATCTATGGGGTCACAACCAAAGTCGTGGTAAATCCATGAATTTCATTAGATTCATTTTTCTTATACTATAGAAATAAACATTTGAATTCAGCATTATTCTATGATTCCTATTTCAAAGCCTATCTTTTAAGGGGAAAAATAACCCCTCTTTTCTCAGTCGCTCTCTATTGCATGGGTGGAAGAACAAAAATAGGATTCTGAAAAAAAAAGAAAGATATGGAAAAGAAAAATTGACTTTCGAAATCCATTTTTATGTGTAATTGAAAAGAGTTGCGATTTCTTCTTATTCCTATAGAACGTCTAGTAACAAGAATATGAAATCGTAAATAGCGAAAAATTCTTGCCTTGCGCGGTCTAAGTCTAAGGAAATACAAAAAATCCGCTTATACAACAATTTCATCCACATCGAATTTATATATCAGAATAGCGGATAGAGGCATCATTCAAGGGGTCAGGTCTACTTACTTTATCTTTCTTTCCAATTTTATGGTGGGTTTGGTAAGAATTTTTTTTTCTATAACCTGCTTGTTTTATTCTAACAAGTCCTATACGGAAATGTCCGTTGAAGAAAAAATATATCTGATTGTCTGTCAGCGTATATCGAATTTTAGAAAGAAGAAACAAGAATTTTTTCCTTTTTTTTTATTAACATTAAGAAAAAAGAATATAACTAAAATGGAATTGGCAATATAATTTTTATGCACTTTTAAAATGAAAAAAGGAAGGATTTTTTGTAATCGTTATTTCTTGCCTCTGTCATATCACGAAAACCTTTCGATTTGGAACGGGGAGAGATGGCTGAGTGGACTAAAGCGGCGGATTGCTAATCCGTTGTACAATTTTTTTGTACCGAGGGTTCGAATCCCTCTCTTTCCGCCCCCTCGGATCGTTTGGGACTTTCGAATTGTAAGGAATTCTAACCCCCGGATTTTCTAATAGATAAATGTACGAAATAAATCCAATTTGTAAGAAAAAATTCCCAAAAATTTTGGATTTTTACTCCTCACGTCCAGGATTACGTCCTGGGTCATTAGATAAGAATCCAAAGATAAATAGGGAAACAAAGAATATCACTACTGTATAAACAAAGAGTTTGAGAGTAAGCATTACATAATCTCCAAGATTTTTTTAAAAGGAATAGATTACCCGTTTTTCCTTACCGCACAGATCCACTAGGATAGTTTTTTTTATTTTGACACCTAAAAAATGCAAAAATCAATTCTTAAAAAAAATTGCAAGAATTGCTTTATAATTAAGTAGTCTTTTCAATATGAAAAATTAGTTTAAGTATTGTGCGGGTACCTAAAGGTACCTCCTCAACGTAGGTGCAGGGGGTAGAAAGGCTAATCCAAATTTATTGTTGGAGCTATACATTCAATCTAGAAGAATTTGAATTTTAGAATCGAAAGTTCTTAATATAAGAAAGACTTCTTAGCTCTTCCACATTTTTTCATTTTTTTGGAATGAATACATCATTCAATTTGGCAGGCAGAACAGAATAGTAAAGATTGGCAGGCAGAACAGAATAGTAAAGATTTCATCGAAAACTTACAGCAGCTTGCCAAACAAACGCTAATAGAAAAAAGAGTACAGGTATGACAGGCATAACATCCACGATTGGGTTGAAAATGGCATAAGCTTCGGGTAATTTGGCTAAGAAAAAACTAGTCGGATAAAGACCAGAATTAAAACAGATAGAGGTTAAACTAAGTATATTAGGCATAACAAGCATTTCGTTCTTCTAGAGTAGATAATTGGATTTTGATTGAGTTATTTTTCTAAGGGAAAAAAGAAAAGGTGGATTTAAAATCCTTTTTTCTTCGGACTTTCCCAAACACAAAATACCTCCTTGTATTCGCATTCTCAAATGAGAATGGAAGAAATTCGACTTTCATATAATATCTTAATAGAATTCCATGTAATGATCAATGCATTTTTTGGATTCTATATTATCCGTATGTTTAGAATCCTAGCAAGAAAATATCCCTCATTTTTTAGGTAATTGAAGTGAGATTGACGATTTATATATAATAAAAATACTGTTTATTAGTGTTGCATAAAACGAAATGGGGCGTGGCCAAGTGGTAAGGCAGCGGGTTTTGGTCCCGTTATTCGGAGGTTCGAATCCTTCCGTCCCAGATTTTTTTTCATGAAACGAAAGATAGAATCGTATTGTGTCCTGCACGACACAAAAGCTTATTAAAGAGAATAATTTGTTCTTATGAACTCTTAGATTAGATGCATTTCTAAGGATTCCTTTTCTTTCTCAGAAAACAAAATAAAGTGTCAAGTCCAGTCAAATTGAATATCTTTAAAAATTTTAGTCTGTCAGGCACATTCAGGATATGCTCCTACTACTCATTACTCGTATGTGTATGTGTTTTGAATATGTGTTTTGAAATTCGAACTTTTTAGATAAACTTTATGCTCTATATCCATGAAGTGGAAATTCTTACAGGATACATTTGACACCTAATGTGAAGAAAGGGGGGGTTTCCATTCTACAGATAGAGACTAGATTTTTCTATTTTAGGCATTATCTGATTTGCAAATATCCATTTCTAAATCAATGGAATGTGAGGATTAGAGATAAATTAATATATTCTGTCTACTCGACTTTGGAATTGATTGAAAAACAAGAATTTATGAGGGAAAACACCGTATAAAAAAATTAGGCCTATCCCTTTCTTTATGATACAGATCAATTTTTGTTTTGTTGTTTTAGTTTTATTAGTAAAAAAGAGGGGCTCTTCTTTGTTTAAGCAAAAACGATCTCGATCTGTGATTCTTTAAATATCCAGAATGATCCATTCCGGTATGGATAAGGTAAGAACTGTTCGTTGGATAGAATAGAATGGGTTTGAAAAAAATCATACTTTTCTTATTTTGGATTTTTAGTTCTTTCTGTTACCTAAAAGAAAGAATGCTATAAGTAAAAGCAAAGACCCTAATTTTACTGTACACTAATTTTTTTTTACTTCATTTTTTCTTTCTTTTGTTACTCCTGTTATTCTAATCGAAGAACTATGAAAAGTTTATAACTAACAAAAAACTGCTCATTGGCATAGTTTATTTGTTGGAGAAGAGTGGATTCTTTTCATTTCAGGATTGATCATCTCGAGTTGTCTGTTGAGGATGGAAATTCAATAATAAATAAGTCTTAAGCAAACCATTTTATTCTTCTTTTTCAAACTATGTTTCATTCATATGATAGAATATGGGTTTAAATAAATTGGAGCCTTCCAGAGTCTTCCACGATAAATACTTATTTCTTTTATCCATATTTCTCGATAGATAGTAAGGTTCAATTAGTATACAAAACCAATGACTATTCATGATTCCATCCATATTGGATCAATTCTCGATACCACTTTGCAATGAAATTAGAGGAATGTTATGGTAAAACTTCGTTTAAAACGATGTGGTAGAAAGCAACGTGCGACTTGAAGGAGATGATCGGTTGTGGATTTTGCTATCCACCATTTTCCATAGTAATGAAAATGCTCTTGGCTCGACATAGTCCGTTCTATTTGTCCCGAACCGAATTTGCGCTGAGTTGTTTGTTAAGTAAATAGTACACGATGGAGCTCGAGAAGACAGAATTGATTTTTTATCAAGGGAAAGAATCTAGGGTTAGTGAAAACTAATAAATTAGGCCAACTTTGTCAGTCTATCCTTAATATAGAAATTGAAAGGGTAAAATACGAAAAAGTATAATTTTGGAAGATTGGAAAATTTTTTCGATTAAAAGTCTATCAGAATTAATCGTTCATATTCGATTTCTCTAGAAGAGGAAAATGCTTTATTGAAGGAAATAAGAAAAAAAGAAAGGGTATGTTGCTACTCTTTTGAAAGAAAAAAGAATAGGAATTCCCGAAGTAATGTCTAAACCCAAGGATTTCACAAATCAAAGATAAAGGATTCCGGAACAAGTAAACATGATTTTCAACCATCTCAACAATAGAAATAGAATTAGATCAGAATAAGGAATAAAAGTAAATTTGTTCGAGATGAGATAAAGAAAAGAGTTTAGAGACGACTCAAAAAATTTATAAGGATTTCTCTTTTGAATTCTGTCAGTCAAAATTAGCCAACTTGAGTTATGAGTATAAATGAAATTTGTTTTTTCTTCTATAAGGAAATTAATGCAAGTCATAGTCTAATTTCTATCCACTTGTATTATAGATAGAAATTCGAATCATTTTCTCGAGCCGTATGAGGAGAAAACCTCCTATACGTTTCTAGGGGGGGCTTTATTTATCTACATCTATCCCAATAAGCTGTCTATCGAATCGTTGCAATTGATGTTCGATCTCGAAGAGAAGGAAGAGATCTTCAAAAAGTAGGTTTTTATGATCCGATAAAGAATCAAACTTGTTTAAATGTTCCAGCTATTCTCTATTTCCTTGAAAAAGGTGCTCAACCTACAAGAACTGTTTATGATATTTTAAAGAAAGCAGAATTCTTTAAAGATAAAAAAATAACTTTGAGTTAATTGAAGAACTAAATGAATAAAAAATAAAAAAGTGGGAGAAGGTCATTAATATCCCTTAATTATTTAGATACTTAGACACAGCCTCTTTTTTAGTCCTATTTTTTTGCTGCATTTATGTGGTGCCAATCCAACAAAAGTCCTTATTTAATTTCTTTATTTGGATCTAATTAGTTTTCTTACCATTGTATTTCTATTGACAAAGGTCTATTGAACAAATAGAATTTGTAGCTACATAGGTCTCTTTATCGTCACTCCATATTAGGTATTTCTGTCTACACTTTGCTCAAATGATAGGGGTGCCCTCCCCCCTGCATGTACTTTCTTTCATATAAGATTTTTCGATTTAAATGCTCAAAAATAATTTGAGTGTTTTTAATGGGGGATAAAATCTTTCTTTTGATGTCTTGCTAATTCAATGTTTTGCCGGGAACGTCCGGTGTAATTCCATCGATTTTTGGATTTCGATCGTATCTAAGATCCCATTTTATCTGGGTTGCTAACTCAATGGTAGAGTACTCGGCTTTTAAGTGCGACTATGATCTTTTACACATTTGGATGAAGCAACAAATTCGTCCAGACTCTTGGTAGAGTCTAGAAGACCACGACTGATCCTCAAAGGTAATGAATGGAAAAAGTAGCATGTCGTAATAAAATCAATTTCTTTTTTTTTTGTAATAAAAAAAATTCGGATTTTCTGGGTCTAGTGAATAAATGGATAGAGCCTGGCTCTAATTCTGGTAAAATAAAAAGCAACGAGCTTAACTTCTTAATTGAAATGATTCCCCGATCTAATTAGACGTTAAAAATAGATTAGTGCCTGATGCGGGGAAAGGTTGGGTTTTCCTATCGGTGGACCCTTTAATTTTTTTTAGGAATCCTAATTATTCTTGATTATGGATTGAAAAGGAATGTTATGAATGTGTAAAAGAAGCAGTATATTGATAAAGAGACTGTATTCCAAAGTCAAAAGAGCGATTGGCCTGCAAAAATAAAAGATTTGTTCTTTTTTTGTAATTAGAACAAACATAAACTAATTAGATAGAAAAGGAGCAGAAAAAGATCTATGGATTAGACTCCCTTTCTTTTCAGGGTTTGTTTAAAAAAATGTAACACCCTGTTCTGACCATATTGCACTATGTATCATCATTTGATAAATCGAGAAATGCTTTTTTCTCTGATTCAAGTAGAAATACAAATGGCAAAATTTGAAGGGTATTCAGAAAAACAGAAATCTCGTCAACAATATTTCGTTTACCCACTTCTCTTTCAGGAATATATTTATGCATTTGCCCATGATTATGTATTAAATGGTTCCGAACCTGTGGAAATTATTGGTTGTAATAACAAGAAATTTAGTTCACTACTTGTGAAACGTTTAATTATTCAAATGTATCAGCAGAATTTTTGGATTAATTCGGTTAATCATCCTCACCAAGATCGATTGTTGGATTACAGCAATCATTTTTATTCGGAGTTTTATTCTCAGATTCTATCTGAGGGGTTTGCAATCGTTGTAGAAATCCCATTCTCGCTAGGACAACTATCTTGTCCAGAAGAAAAAGAAATACCAAAGTTTCAAAATTTACGATCTATTCATTCCATATTTCCTTTTTTAGAAGACAAATTTTTGCATTTACATTATCTATCACATATAGAAATACCCTATCCTATCCATTTTGAAATCTTGGTTCAACTCCTTGAATACCGGATCCAAGATGTTCCATCTTTGCATTTATTTCGATTCTTTCTCAACTATTATTCGAATTGGAATAGTCTTATTACTTCAATGAAATCCATTTTTCTTTTTTCAAAAGAAAATAAAAGACTATCTCGATTCCTATATAACTCTTATGTATCAGAATATGAATTTTTCTTGTTGTTTCTTCGTAAACAATCTTCTTGCTTACGATTAACATCTTCTGGAACCTTTC